GTTTATGTAGTTTATATAAATATGGCACTGAAAATGCTAAGTTGAAGAATAAAATTCTTCCATAAACACTAGAAGTTTGGTCCCGGCTTTAGTGTCAACTAAAACTAACCTTACACATGCAAGTCTCCGCAGCCCAGTGACAAAGCCACCAACATAAACACAGAGAGCTGATATCAGGCACAACAAAGTTAGCCAAAAACATCTAGTTATACCACACCCCCACGGGCATACAGCAGTGATAAACATTAACGTATGAGCACCAGCTCGACTTAGATACAGTTAATAAGCGTCGGTAAACCTCGTGCCAGCCACCGCGGTTATACGAGGGACGAAAGTTGACACACACGGCGTAAAGAGTGATAAAAACCTATCCTACACCCAAGATCAAAAATTCACTAAGCTGTCATAAGCATTAGCGAATCCTATGCCCCATGTACGAAAGTAGTCTTAATAAACAGATATATTTACATCACGACAACTAAGACACAAACTGAGATTAGATACCTCACTATGCTTAGTCGCAAAACTTACTCTTACACCTCTATCACGCCAGAGCACTACGAGCGATAGCTTAAAACTCAAAGGACTTGGCGGTGCCCTAAACCCCTCCAGAGGAGCCTGTTCTATAATCGATACCCCACGTTAAACCTTACCACTCTTTGCCATTTCAGCCTATATACCACCGTCGCCAGCTCACCCTTTGAGGGGACAGTAGTTAGCAGAATGAGCAACCTCAATACGTCAGGTCAAGGTGTAGCAAATAGAGCGGAGAGAAATGGGCTACATTTTCTTAAAAAGAATACTACGGATAGCATAATGAAAACACCCCTGAAGGCGGATTTGACAGTAAATACAAATAATAAAGTTATACTGAAACTGGCCATAGGGCGCGCACACACCGCCCGTCACCCTCATCAAGAAATTAATAACTTAAATAAAACTTTCACATTCTTTCAGACGAGGAAAGTCGTAACATGGTAAGCGTACTAGAAAGTGCTCTTGGATTAATCAAAATGTAGTTTAACAAAAACATTTCGCTTACACCGAAAAAATATCTGATAAAATCGGCCATTTTGAACCATAACGCTAGCTCCCTCAACACAAATACAACATAATACATTAAACCAAAATAAATTAAAACATTCATAATCCCAGTATAGGCGATAGAAAAGATAAAATGAAGCGATAGAAAAAGTACCGTAAGGAAAAACTGAAATAGAAATGAAATAAAACATTAAAGTAAAAAAAAGCAGGAATAAGCACCCGTACCTTTTGCATTATGATCTAGCCAGTCAACAGGAGCAAAAGACATTTCTAGTCCCACCTCCCGAAACTAGACGAGCTATTTAAGAGCAATAACAACCCGTCTCTGTGGCAAAAGAGTGGGAAGACTTTTAAATAGAGGCGACATACCAACCGAGCCTAGTGATAGCTGGTTGCTCATCAAATGAGTCTTAGCTCAGCCTTAAATCTTATCACAATAAACATTAATATTGATTAAAACTTAAGAGTTATTCCCACGGGGTACAGCCCATGGGAAAAAGGATACAACCTAAATAATGGGTAATAATTACACATAAAAAAGCTTGCACACCAAGTAGGCCCAAAAGCAGCCATCTAAATAAGAAAGCGTCACAGCTCAATCCACCATAATCGCTAAACAATATCAATATATAACTTACAACCCATCAGAACTAATGAGTCATCTATAAACATATACCAAGAATAATGCTAGAACTAGTAATAAGAAACAACTTCTCCATGCCCAAGTGTAAACCAGATTGAACCTATCACTGATATTTACCACCCATAAAAACAATATAACATTAAACAAGACTGCCACAAACCAACATCCGTTAATCCAACACAGGAGGGCCACAAGAAAGACTTAAAAATAAGGAAGGAATTCAGCAAACAACATACTTCGCCTGTTTACCAAAAACATCGCCTCTAGCAAATAAGACATATATTAGAGGTACTGCCTGCCCAGTGATCATATTCAACGGCCGCGGTATCCTGACCGTGCAAAGGTAGCATAATCACTTGTCTTTTAAATAAAGACTAGTATGAACGGCAAGACGAAAGTTTAACTGTCTCCCCTATTTAGTCAATGAACCTGATCTCCTCGTACAAAAGCGAGGATAAAACGACAAGACGAGAAGACCCTGTGAAGCTTAAAACACAATCAACTTTACCAAATAGCTATGACCTAATGTTTTTGGTTGGGGCGACCGCGGAGAAAAAAATCCCCCGAGATGAGGTACTAAGAAGACAAATCTAAGTACTAGCACATCTAGCACATTTGACCCAATTAACTTTGAGCAACGAACCAAGTTACCCCAGGGATAACAGCGCAATCCCCTCCAAGAGTCCATATCGACAAGGGGGTTTACGACCTCGATGTTGGATCAGAGCACCCAAACAGTGTAGCCGCTGTTAATGGTTTGTTTGTTCAACAATTAAAACTCTACGTGATCTGAGTTCAGACCGGAGCAATCCAGGTCAGTTTCTATCTGTCTTATAGAATTTTTCCAGTACGAAAGGACCGAAAAAATAGAGCCAATATACTCTACACGCTCTTAACCAAGTTATGAAACCAACTAAATACAAAAATAGATAATACCTCAAGACAAGAGGCTGGCTAGTGTGGCAGCGCCAGGAGAATGCAAAAGACCTAAGCCCTTTCTACAGAAGTTCAAATCCTCTCTCTAGCCATGACCCCTATCAACCTTTTAATACTAGCTCTTCCAGTTCTACTAGCAGTAGCCTTCCTGACACTAGCTGAGCGAAAAGTCCTAGGATATATACAATTACGAAAAGGCCCTAATATTGTAGGGCCTGCCGGTCTTCTACAGCCAATTGCAGACGGACTTAAATTATTTATCAAAGAGTCCATCCAACCGTCAACAGCCTCCAAAAGTATATTCATCATCACCCCTATTCTGGCCCTTTCCCTAGCCTTAATCTTATGAACCCCTATACCAATACCAATACCTATACTAAACATCAACCTAAGCATTCTATTTATCCTTGCCATATCAAGCTTAGCAGTGTACTCAGTTTTAGGCTCAGGCTGAGCATCAAATTCAAAATACGCCTTAATTGGGGCTCTACGAGCAGTAGCACAAACAATCTCGTACGAAGTTACACTAGGCCTAATCATCTTATGCACCGTACTCCTAGTAGGGGGATATACACTCTATAACTTCCTATACACACAAGAAAACATATGACTAATTATCCCGACCTGACCCCTAGCAACAATATGATTTATTTCTACCTTAGCAGAAACTAATCGCGCCCCATTCGACTTAACTGAAGGGGAATCCGAACTTGTCTCTGGGTTTAATGTAGAATACGCAGGCGGTCCATTCGCACTATTCTTTCTAGCAGAATACTCGAACATCCTCCTAATAAACACACTATCTACAATTCTATTCTTAGCCCCAACTTATCACCCACTCTCCCCAACATCAACCTCCACGAACCTCATAATCAAAACTATACTACTAGCCTCATTATTTTTATGAGTTCGTGCATCATACCCCCGATTTCGATACGACCAACTAATACACCTAGTATGAAAAAATTTCCTACCCGTAGTCCTACCAATGACACTATTATATATCTCAATTCCAATTACCATCTCTGGCCTTCCTCCTCAAACATAAGGTGTGTGCCCGAAATAAGGGTCACTTTGATAGAGTGAGACATAAGAGTTAAAGCCTCTTCACACCCCACCCAGCTTAGAGAAATAGGATTCGAACCTATATTGCAGAAATCAAACCCCTGCGTGCTTCTTTTACACTATCTTTTAGTAAAGTCAGCTAAACAAGCTTTTGGGCCCATACCTCAAACACGTTGGTTAGACCCTTCCTTTACTAATGAGCCCCTATGCACTATCCATTATAATTTCTGGTCTAGCAATTGGCACAATACTCACAGTATCCAGCTCCCATTGATTACTGGCCTGAGTCGGACTAGAAATTAATACACTAGCAATCATCCCATTAATAACTAACAAACACCACCCCCGTGCAACAGAAGCCACAACTAAATATTTTCTCACACAGGCCACAGCCTCAGCACTAATCCTGTTTACCTCTATAGGTAATGCCTGAATCACAGGACAATGAGATATTAAAGACCTACACCCAACCATATCCAACATAATAACAATCGCCTTAATAATAAAACTCGGACTGGCACCCATACATTTTTGACTACCCGAAGTAATGCAAGGATTAAATCTGACCACAGGATTTATCCTTGCAACATGGCAAAAAATCGCCCCTATAACTCTCATATACATAATTCACACTACCTTAAACCCCACTCTACTAATCATAATTGGAATCCTCTCAGCTCTGACAGGGGGATGAGGGGGCCTAAATCAAACTGAACTCCGGAAAATTATAGCCTACTCATCAATTGCACACCTGGGATGAATAGTAGTTATTTTACCTTTCTCCCCAAAATTAGCCATACTTAATTTTACATTATACCTTATCATAACATCCGCAATATTCCTAACAATTATTTTCCTACAAACAACTAAATTAAGCTCCATGTCCTTAACTTGACCAAAATCCCCCCTACTAGCGGCACTATCAATCATAACCCTCCTTTCCCTAGCAGGACTACCCCCCACCACTGGATTTATGCCAAAATGACTCATTTTACAAGAACTAACCAAACAACACACCACTATCATTGCAACAGTTATAGCCTTTTCAGCCTTATTAAGCCTATTCTTCTACCTACGACTTTCCTACATGCTTTCTCTAACTCAAGCCCCAAACACCGTAAACTCCCTCCCAACCTGATATCACAGCCAAAAGCAACCAACATGACTGCTGGCTAGCCTGACAGTAACGGCTTCTATATTACTCCCCCTTACCCCAAATATCATGTCATGGTAGAAACTTAGGATAAATAGACCAAAAGCCTTCAAAGCTTTAAGAAGAAGTTAAACCCTTCTAGTTTTTAATAGGACCTATAAAATAACATTCTATATCCTCTAAATGCAACTTAGATACTTTAATTTAAGCTAAGGCCCCCTAGACAGGTAGATTTTACTCTACAACCTTTTAGTTAACAGCTAAATGCTAAGACACAAGCCCCAGTCTACTTCTCCCGCCGAGGGGGGAAAGGCGGGAGAAGCCCCGGCAGAGGGCTTCTGCTCCTCAAGATTTGCAATCTTGCATGCTACGCACTACAGGGCTGATAAAAATAGGGATTTCACCTACGTCCTCGGAACTACACTCCACCGCTTACTACTCAGCCATTCTACCAGTGGCACTCACCCGGTGATTCTTTTCAACTAATCATAAAGATATCGGCACCCTTTATCTTGTTTTCGGTGCCTGGGCGGGGATGGTTGGGACAGCTTTAAGTCTTCTTATCCGCGCCGAGCTAAGTCAACCCGGAACATTGCTTGGGGATGATCAAATTTATAATGTTATCGTAACAGCCCATGCATTTATTATAATCTTTTTCATGGTAATACCAATCATAATTGGTGGGTTTGGGAACTGATTAGTTCCATTAATAATTGGAGCACCAGACATGGCCTTCCCGCGAATAAATAACATAAGCTTTTGATTATTGCCCCCATCTTTCCTGCTACTCCTCGCCTCCTCCGGGGTAGAAGCTGGGGCAGGTACCGGCTGAACAGTTTACCCCCCTCTAGCGGGGAATTTAGCCCATGCTGGCGCATCAGTAGACTTAACTATTTTCTCCTTACACCTAGCCGGAGTGTCCTCTATCTTATGTGCCATCAACTTTATTACAACAATTATTAATATAAAACCCCCAGCAGTATCTCAATATCAAACACCATTATTCGTATGATCAGTAATAATTACAGCTGTCTTACTCCTTCTGTCCCTCCCCGTTCTAGCAGCGGGCATCACAATGCTTTTAACTGACCGGAATCTAAACACCACATTTTTTGACCCAGCTGGAGGAGGGGACCCCATTCTTTATCAACACCTTTTCTGGTTTTTTGGTCACCCTGAAGTCTACATTTTAATCCTACCAGGATTCGGCATGATCTCACATATTGTCACATACTATTCAGGTAAAAAGGAACCATTCGGCTACATGGGAATGGTATGAGCAATAATATCAATTGGGTTACTAGGTTTTATTGTTTGAGCCCATCATATATTTACAGTCGGCATAAATGTAGACACACGAGCATACTTTACATCTGCTACTATAATTATTGCCATCCCAACAGGTGTAAAAGTTTTTAGCTGACTCGCCACACTTCATGGAGGCGCAATCAAATGAGACGCAGCTATGCTGTGAGCGCTTGGTTTTATTTTTTTATTCACTGTCGGAGGCCTAACTGGTATTGTATTGGCCAACTCATCTCTGGATATTGTTCTACATGACACTTATTATGTCGTAGCCCATTTTCATTATGTATTATCAATAGGTGCAGTATTTGCAATTATAGGCGGCTTCATCCATTGATTCCCATTATTTAGCGGCTATACACTTCACGATACATGAACAAAAATTCACTTTGGAGTAATATTTGCAGGTGTCAATATAACCTTCTTCCCACAACACTTCCTAGGCCTAGCAGGTATGCCACGACGCTATTCAGACTATCCAGATGCCTATACCATGTGAAATACTATCTCATCTGTTGGCTCACTAATTTCCTTAGTAGCTGTCATCATGATAATGTTTATTGTCTGAGAAGCCTTTGCAGCTAAACGAGAAGTACTACTTACAGAACTTACTACAACAAACGTTGAATGATTGCACGGGTGCCCCCCTCCATACCACACCTATGAAGAGCCCGCTTTTGTCAAAACCACAAAAAGGGCAGGAGTCGAACCCACATAAACTGATTTCAAGACAGCCGTATAACCACTCTACCACCTTCTAATAAGATGTTAGTAAATACATTACATCTCCTTGTCAAGAAGAAATAACGACCTAACCCCTCGTACATCTTATCATGGCACACCCATCTCAACTAGGTTTCCAAGACGCAGCCTCACCAATCATAGAAGAACTACTACATTTTCATGATCATACTCTTATAGTTGTATTCTTAATTAGCACCTTAGTCTTATATATTATTACAATTATAATGTCAACAAGTTTAACAAATACAAGCGCCATAGACGCCCAAGAAGTAGAAATAATCTGAACAGTTCTTCCAGCCGTCATTATAATCGTAATTGCCTTACCATCCCTACGAATCTTATACCTAATAGATGAAGTATGTGACCCTCATCTAACGGTAAAAACAATCGGTCACCAATGATACTGATCTTACGAACTTTCAGATTATGGCCACGTAGCATTTGACTCATACATAGTTCCAACTGATAATTTAACGTTAGGACAATTTTGACTACTAGAAGTAGATTACCGAGTAGTAATTCCACTAGAATCCCCAATTTGTATGCTAATTACAGCAGAAGATGTACTTCACTCATGGGCAGTTCCGTCCATAGGCATTAAAACAGATGCAGTACCAGGCCGACTTAATCAAAATACATTTATTACCACACGACCAGGGGTTTATTACGGACAATGCTCAGAAATTTGTGGTGCCAACCATAGCTTCATACCAATTGTGGTAGAAGCTATCCCAATCACTGCTTTTGAAAATTTTTTTACATTAATTCAGGAGGTTTCACTAAGAAGCTACAAGGAAGCATTAGCCTTTTAAGCTAAATATTGGTGCCTACCACCCACCCTTAGTGATATGCCACAATTAAACCCTAGCCCCTGACTTATAATTATACTCTCCTCCTGATTAATCTTACTTACAGCCATATTCACAAAAATCATTAGTCACAAACCAACTAATGATATTCACACAGAACACCATAAAAAACACTCAACCCCATGAACCTGACCATGATAACAAGCTTCTTTGATCAATTTATAAGCCCCACGCAATTTGGTATTCCATTAATTTTTCTGGCCCTACTATTACCATGAATTATATTTCCACACCCAACCAAACAATGAATAAATAACCGTCTGACAACACTTCAAACATGACTAACATTAAATTTTACAAAACAACTATTCTCTCCTTTAAATATATTAGGGCAAAAGTGAACATTAGCCTTAATCTCCCTCGTAGTGTTTTTATTAACACTAAATCTTTTAGGCCTCCTCCCCTACACATTTACCCCAACTACTCAACTGTCAATAAATATAGCTCTAGCCATTCCTCTATGACTTGCCACCGTACTTTTAGGTATGCGAAATCAACCAACCTTATCACTGGGACACTTACTGCCAGAAGGTACCCCAACCTTCCTAATTCCACCTCTAGTACTAATTGAAACTATCAGTCTCTTTATTCGCCCTCTAGCCCTGGGCGTCCGGCTAACTGCCAATTTAACAGCAGGACATCTATTGATTCAACTAATCGCAACTGCAGCTATAGCACTTCTTTCCCTTATACCCTCCATGGCTATACTTACAATCTTTATTCTACTTCTATTAACATTACTAGAAATCGCTGTCGCTATAATTCAAGCATATGTCTTCGTGCTTCTCCTAACACTTTATCTACAAGAAAACATCTAATGGCCCACCAAGCCCATGCCTACCACATAGTTGACCCAAGTCCATGACCCCTTACTGGGGCAGTAGCTGCCCTCCTCTTAACCTTAGGCCTAGTAATATGATTCCATTTTAATTCAATAGTAATTTTAATGACCGGCCTAATCGTACTTATACTCACTATATTACAATGATGACGCGATATCGTACGAGAAGGAACATTTCAAGGACACCACACCCTGCCCGTACAAAAAGGACTACGATACGGCATAGTCTTATTTATCACATCTGAGGTATTTTTTTTCCTTGGCTTCTTCTGAGCCTTCTACCGAGCAAGCCTCGCCCCTACAGTAGAATTAGGAGAATGCTGACCCCCCACAGGAGTACTACCACTAGACCCATTTGAAGTGCCATTATTAAATACGGCCGTCCTGCTGGCCTCTGGCGTCACAGTTACATGAGCTCATCATAGCATCATAGCCGGAGACCGTAAAGGAGCTACCCACTCCCTCACCTTAACAATCATGCTAGGTCTCTATTTTACAGCCCTACAGGCAATAGAATACTATGAGACCCCATTTTCAATTTCAGATGGTATTTACGGCTCAACATTTTTCGTGGCCACTGGCTTTCATGGCCTACATGTAATTATTGGCTCAACCTTTCTAATTGCTTGTTTATCCCGCCAAATTATATACCATTTTACATCACAACACCACTTTGGGTTTGAAGCCGCTGCATGATACTGACACTTTGTTGACGTAGTATGACTTTTCTTGTACGTCTCAATCTACTGATGAGGCTCATACTTTCTGAGTATAGCAATACTTATGACTTCCAATCATTAAACCCCAGATAAAAACTGAGAGAAAGTACATGACCATAACTACACTACTAATAGCTTTATTACTTGCCACACTATTAATCACCATTAGCTTCTGACTACCAACCACCCTTCCTAATGCCGAAAAACTCTCACCTTATGAGTGCGGCTTTGACCCAGTAGGGTCTGCACGCCTGCCATTTTCAGTACGCTTTTTTCTAGTAGCTATTCTGTTTCTTTTATTTGACCTAGAAATTGCCCTCCTACTTCCAACCCCATGAGCGAGCCAACTACCCAATCCACTCACACCAATACTATTTGCAACCATCATTATCTCCCTCCTTACACTAGGCCTAATCTATGAATGATTACAAGGAGGACTAGAGTGGGTTGAATAGGAAGTTAGTCTAAAATAAGACCTCTAATTTCGACTTAGCTAATTGCGCCTCACCCCGCAACTTCCTTATGACATTAATAAAATTTAGCATCTACTCGGCCTTTATATTAAGCCTAACAGGCCTTGCATTTCACCGAACCCACCTACTATCCGCACTTATCTGCCTGGAGGGTATGATACTGTCCTTATTCTTAGCCCTAACTGTCTGATGTATACTAACCCACTCTATGGCACTCTCGCTAGCCCCTATAATATTATTAACTCTTTCCGCCTGTGGGGCTGGAACAGGACTTGCAATTCTCGCAGCAACTACCCGAACACACGGCACAGACCTGATACAAAACTTAAACCTCTTACAATGTTAAAAATTCTAATTCCCACGCTAATATTGCTACCAATAACATGACTAATTAAAGCAAAATGACTATGAACAATAACTACAATTAATAGCCTACCCATTGCCCTGCTTAGCCTAACACTATTATATAACCCATCAGTAATTATACAATATCTTAATAAATGAATAATAATTGACCAACTTTCATCCCCCCTTGTCATCTTAACCTGCTGATTAACCCCCCTAATAATTATTGCCAGTCAAAATCACATATCTAACAGTTCCCCGGAACGACAACGAACATATATTTCAATATTTGTACTGCTTCAAACAACTCTAATTATAGCATTTACATCAACAGAACTCATTATGTTTTACATTATGTTTGAGACAACACTCATCCCCACACTAATTCTCATCACTCGCTGAGGTAACCAAACAGAACGCCTGAACGCTGGAACATACTTTTTATTTTATACATTAATAGGCTCCCTCCCTCTATTACTAGCTATTTTATTTATATATAATACACTCCCACTATCCCTATTAAATATCCAGTTTTTAATTCAAGACAATATAAACCATTCCAACAATATTTGATGATTTGCATGCCTAGTAGCATTCATGGTTAAAATACCCCTCTATGGCCTTCACCTTTGACTTCCTAAAGCACATGTAGAAGCACCAGTTGCCGGATCTATAATTTTAGCTGCCGTCCTGTTAAAACTTGGAGGATACGGAATCATACGCATCTCCGTACTATTAACACCTTTTACCAAAGAAATAATCTACCCGTTCCTTATCTTAAGCCTATGGGGAATCACCATAACTAGTATAATTTGCCTACGTCAAACAGACTTAAAATCACTAATCGCATACTCGTCAGTAAGCCATATAGCGCTAGTCATCTCAGCAACTTTAATCCAAACACCATGAAGCTTTTCAGGGGCTATCACCCTGATAATCGCACATGGGCTTTCCTCTTCAATATTATTCTGTTTAGCCAATACAATATATGAACGAACCCACAGCCGGACTTTATTACTTGCACGAGGCCTACAAATAATTCTACCCTTAATGTCAATCTGATGACTCCTAGCTAGCCTTACAAATATGGCCCTCCCCCCAACACCAAACTTAATAGGAGAACTAACAATTATTACAGCCCTATTTAAATGATCAAACCTAACTATTATCATAACAGGACTCGGTGTAATCATCACAGCCCTCTACTCGCTCCACATATTCTTAATCACACAACAAGGCCAAACTCAATGACATACCAACACCATAAATTCTACCTATACCCGCGAACACCTCCTCATAGCCCTCCACCTAACCCCACTAGCACTACTTATTTTAAACCCAGCCCTAATCTGAGGCCTAAGACGTAAATATAGTTTAACATAAAACACTAGACTGTGATTCTAAAAACAGAAGAGAAAATCTTCTTACTTACCAAGAGAAAACTACCACATAAAGACTGCTAATTACTTATGCTCATGGCTAAATTCCATGATTCTCTTGGCTTTTAAAGGAAAATAGTCAATCCGTTGGTCTTAGGAGCCAAAGCCCCTTGGTGCAAAGCCATGTAAAAGCCATGACAACAATAATTTTTAACTCAACTATACTAATAATTCTAATACTTTTACTCATACCTCTATTAAATACCTTTCTCACTACAAACAGCCCCTCAATACAAACTGTCCTACTAGTAAAAATGGCCTTCATAATTAGTATCGTCCCGTTAACCATTTTCTTTAATCAAGGCCTAGAGAGTGTAATATTAAATTACAATTGAATCAACACAATCACATTCGATATAAATATTAGCTTTAAATTTGACATATACACTGTTACTTTTATCCCCGTGGCATTACTAGTAACATGATCTATCATAGAATTTACCCTTTGATACATAAAAACTGACCCAAACATACATCTATTTTTCAAATACCTCCTCCTTTTCCTAATTACCATAATAATGCTAGTCTCAGCAAATAACTTATTCCAGTTATTCATCGGCTGAGAGGGAGTCGGAATCATATCTTTCTTATTAATTGGGTGATGATATGCCCGAATAGACGCAAACTCATCCGCCCTCCAAGCTGTCGCATACAACCGTATCGGGGATGTTGGCCTGGTTATAGCAATAGCCTGATTCGCAACAAATCTAAACTCATGAGAAATACAACAAATATTTTCACTACCAATGACCTCAACACTTCCACTCATAGGACTAATCCTGGCCGCAACAGGCAAATCCGCCCAATTTGGCCTCCACCCATGACTGCCTGCAGCAATAGAAGGGCCCACCCCCGTCTCTGCATTACTTCATTCAAGCACAATAGTCGTAGCCGGTATCTTTCTCCTTATCCGCCTCCACCCCTTATTAGAAAATAATAAACTAGCCCTAACAACCTGTCTCTGCCTAGGCGCACTAACTACACTTTTTTCAGCAATATGTGCATTAACCCAAAATGATATTAAAAAAATTATTGCCTTTTCAACCTCAAGCCAACTAGGCTTGATAATAGTAACAATTGGACTTAACCAACCACAACTAGCCTTTCTGCACATTTGTACTCACGCATTTTTCAAAGCAATACTATTCCTATGTTCTGGCTCGATTATTCATAACATTAACGACGAACAAGACATCCGAAAAATAGGCGCACTACATAAAACACTTCCAACAACATCAACATGCCTAACTATCGGCAGCCTAGCATTAACCGGCACGCCCTTCTTGGCTGGCTTTTTCTCGAAAGACGCAATTATTGAAGCAATAAATACATCTAACACTAATGCCTGAGCCCTAATAATAACTATAATCGCAACAATGTTTACATCTGTTTACACCCTACGAATTATTAAACTTGCTTTCATACAATTTCCACGGACACCGTCAATCACCCCCAATAATGAAAACTATACTAACTTAATCAGCCCACTAAAACGCCTAGCATGAGGAAGTATCCTTGCAGGACTCCTAATCTCCACAAACATGCCCCCTATTAAAACACAAACCTTGACAATACCGCAACTAACAAAACTAGCCGCACTTATTATTTCCTTCACCGGATTACTCCTCGCCCTAGACATCTATAACACAACTAAGCAGACAAGTGAACCACACACATTCTCAACCCAATTGGCATTTTTCCCAATTTTAACACACCGGACCGCCCCAAAATTAACCCTTAAACTAGGACAAACAATTGCAACAAACACAATCGACCTAACATGACTGGAAACTACTGGACCAAAAGGCATCGCTAACCAGCAACTGCCACCTAGTAAAACAATCACAAACATTCAACAAGGCTTAATAAAAACTTACTTAACAATTTTCCTATTCACACTTCTAATTTCCTCTCTTATTTAGATCCTATAGCCCCAAACCCAATACCACGAGTCAATTCTAAAACAATAAACAAGGTTAATAATAACACCCACCCTAAAATCAATAATACTAGGCCCCCTCCCGAATATAATATCGCTACACCCCCTCAATCATACTGAATTATTGCCAACCACTCGCCATCTAATACTTCTCCGTCTTCACCTAGTAAAACTCATCCTATTACCAACATACCAGCGTAAACAATAACATAAAATACAACAGACAAGCTACCCCATGCCTCAGGGTAGAGTTCAGCAGACATAGCTGCTGAGTAGGCAAAAACTACTAACATCCCCCCCAAATAAATTAAAAATAAAATTAAAGATAAAAAACTTTCTCCAATTCCCATCAACACAATACACCCAGCCGCAGCAGCAACAACCAACCCGAACGCCGCAAAATACGGAGACGGATGAGATGCAACACCAGTTAACCCTATCATTAATCCCACTAAACCTAAAAAAATGACATAAGCCATAATTCCCACTCGGACTTTAACCAAGACATATGGCCTGAAAAACCACCGCTGTTATTCAACTATAAGAACAATGGCACCTAATCCACGTAAATACCACCCCATTCTAAAAATTATTAATAATTCATTCATCGACCTCCCTGCACCATCAAACCTCTCAACCCTATGAAACTATGGCTCACTACTTGGAATCTGCCTAATTTCACAAATCTTAACAGGCCTATTTTTAGCAATACACTACACAGCAGATACAACACTTGCCTTCTCATCCGTCGCCCATATCTGCCGAGATGTAAACTACGGCTGACTAATACGAAACCTCCATGCCAATGGAGCATCATTTTTCTTTATTTGCATTTACATTCATATCGGACGTGGCGTCTACTACGGCTCATATTTGTATAAAGAGACGTGAAATATTGGTATTGCCCTCTTACTCTTAGTAATGGCAACAGCATTCGTGGGGTATGTTCTTCCATGAGGACAGATATCATTTTGAGGGGCCACAGTCATCACCAACCTATTATCTGCCATTCCCTATGTTGGAAGTACATTAGTACAATGAATCTGAGGTGGGTTTTCAATCGACAAAGCTACACTAACCCGATTTTTTGCCTTCCATTTTATCCTTCCATTCCTAATTGTCGGGGCTAGCATCCTCCACCTATTATTTTTACACGAAACAGGCTCAAACAACCCAATAGGCCTTAACGCAGACCAAGACAAAATCTCATTCCACCCATATTTTTCCTATAAAGACATACTTGGCTTTATCATAATACTATCGATCTTAGCACTACTAGCCTTTTTTTCTCCAAATATACTAGGCGACCCAGAAAACTTTTCCCCCGCAAATCCCTTGGTCACGCCTCCCCACATTAAGCCCGAATGATATTTTTTATTCGCCTATGCTATTCTACGATCCATCCCAAACAAGCTAGGCGGGGTCCTAGCCCTACTAGCCTCTATTTTCATTATCGCATTCATCCCCCTCTTACACTCATCCCAACAACGAAGTATAATTTTTCGCCCCTTTTCCCAGACTTTATTCTGAACAATTGTGGCAAATATATTAGTCTTAACTTGAATTGGCGGACAGCCAGTAGAAGATCCATTTATCCTAATCGGTCAAGCATCCTCCACCCTATACTTTATATTATTTATTCTAGCCATACCACTAACTGCCCTCATGGAGAATAAAATACTAAACTGATGTTTAAGTAGCTTAATCACAAAGCACCAATCTTGTAAGTTGGCGACTAGAGGCTAGCCCCCCCTCTTAAATTATTCCAAGAACTGCCCCATATTACACCTCAGAAAGGGCGGTCTTTCACCACCACCATTGGCCCCCAAAGCCAAAATCCTCGTTAAACTACATTCTGAAAAATTAATTTTTTTGTGTAAAAAAATATCATCACATTACAAAAAAATTACAAAATTTTCATTTTTCAATTCTTCACAAACGCCCGACAAAAAACCTTCTATGTATAAATGTACATTCATTTATTTTCCATACGAATATCGTTCTGTACAATTAGAAGATATCTTAAATGTGGGTGCGAGAAACCAGCATTCCCTCCACTAGGATTGATTATGCAAAATCTAAAGACATTACTACTTAGAGTTTCATTTTTATTACATATCAACAGATGGTAAATGCTTTCAATATCGTTTGTCTCGTAATCTCGACATCAATTGCCTTTTGCGCCTTAAGTATTTTTTTTTTTCTTTATCTTTCAGCCAACATCTCAGAGTGAATGTACCATTTTAATCTAAAATATGGACATGGAAATGCAGTATTATTAATCCGTCCCAAATATTGTATGATGTAATTATAATGAATGCTTTTTAGACATAATACTTAATAAAGTCCTTCTATTTCACCTTACCAGTGATTATCCCCCCTTTCGGGCCGCCGATCTGTACAACTAAACCCCCCCTACCCCCCCATTGCATGGCTTACTTACATCGTCAAACCCCCGAAAGCCGAACTTCGGCCATGCAACATATTATTTTTACCCCCAAAAAAACACTTACCATATATAACTTTTCTTTTATTTTTTTCCATTATTATATTATAAA